AGATCAAAGCTAAGACTAAAGGACTCAATGCTTCTATTGTTGAATCCATAAAAAATCCTATGGATCCTTAGGATTGGTGGATCATTTTATATCCCGTAGTTTCGGACCATAGATCAAGCCAAGGGTCACAACTCCTTCTACCCATCCTGTCTGTTGTTCTTTTCATTCGGTGTTCCAATAGGAACTCAATATTCTATTCTAAGAGATTCTACGAAAAGGAATTCTTTCTAGGAAGAATATTGATTTTTTCGATGAGAATGGAATTTGTACATGACATGGGAGAAGCCCCTCTTTCTATTTAGAATTGAAGAAAAGGTTCCATCATATATTGATACTCCCGATTCCCATAAACGAGAATCTTTTTTTTTTCAATGCTCCCTCGTATTTAGTTAATGATTCTAGTGATTTACTTATTCTGATCGGAAATGAAATAGGAAAACGATTATTCATCAAATGACTATTCATCTATTGTATTTTCAAATCAAATAGGGGGAAAGCTCTATGGAAAAGCGGTGGTTAAATTTCATATTGTTTAATAATAATGAGTTAGAACGCGGGCGTGGGCTAAGTAAAGCAATGGACAGTCTTGGCCGTCCTATTGGAAATACCAGTGGAAGTGAAGACCCCATTCTAAATGATACGGATAAAAACATTCATAGTTGGAGCAATAGTGACAGTTATAGTTGCAGTAATGTTGATTATTTTTTAGGTGTCGGGGACATTTGGAATTTCATCTCTGATAAAACTTTTTTCGTTAGGGATAATAATGGTAACAACTATTTCGTAGATTTTGATATGGAAAATCAGATTTTTGAGATTGACAATGATAGTTCTTTTCTGAGTAAACTAGAAATTTCTTTTTCTAGTTCTCTGAGGTCTAAGAGTCACAATCGCTACGATGATTGTGACATGTATGATACTCAATACAGTTGGAATAATCACATTAAAAGTTGCATTGAGGGTTATCTTTGTTCTGAAATCCGTAGTGATAGTGACAGTGATACTCAATATAGTTGGAGTAATCACATTAAAAGTTGGATTGATAGTGATCTTTGTTCTGAAATCGGTAGTGACTGTGACAGTGATAGTGATAATGATAGCGGCGAAAGTATAAGCGATAGTGACATTGATAATGATAGTGATGAAAATAGAAAGGGGGGTCCTTCTAATATTAATTACGCTTTTATTCATACTGATGACTATACTGATTACAGTGATAAATATAGTGATGAAAGTATAAGTGACAGTGACAGTGATAGTTCGAATAGAACTGATTACAGTGATAAATATAGTGATGAAAGTATAAGTGACAGTGACAGTGATAGTTCGAATAGAACTGATTACAGTGATAAATATAGTGATGAAAGTATAAGTGATAGTGACAGTGATAGTTCGAATAGATTTAAAAAATTCAAACATTTATGGGTTGTATGCGAAAATTGTTATATATCAAATTATAAGAAAATTTTGAAGTCAAAAATGAATATTTGTGAATATTGTGGATTTCATTTGAAAATGAATAGTTCAGATAGAATCGAACTTTCGGTTGATCCGGGCACCTGGAATCCTATGGATGAAGACATGTTCTCTGTCGACCCGATTGATTTTAACTCGGAAGAGGGGGAAGGGTGGGAAGAGGGGGAAGAGTGGGAAGAGGTAGAAGAGGCGGAAGAAGGGGAAGAGGTGGAAGAGGCGGAAGAGTTGGAAGAGGCGGAAGAGGTAGAAGAGGTGGAAGAGGAAACTTATCTAGAGAAGATCAAGGTCTCTGTCGACCCGATTGAATTTAACTCGGAAGAGTTGGAAGAGGGGGAAGAGAGGAAAGAGGTGAAAGAGTTGGAAGAGGTAGAAGAGGCGGAAGAAGGGGAAGAGGTGGAAGAGGTAGAAGAGGTGGAAGAGGTAGAAGAGGAAACTTATCTAGAGAAGATCAATTCGAATCAAAGAAAAACAGGTTTAAATGAGGCGGTTCAAACAGGCATAGGTAAATTAAACGGTATTCCCATAGCAATGGGGTTTATGGATTTTGAGTTCATAGGAGGTAGTATGGGATCCGTAGTAGGCGAAAAAATCACCCGTTTGATCGAGTATGCTACTAATGGATCTTTACCTCTTATTATAGTGTGTGCTTCTGGAGGAGCACGCATGCAAGAAGGAACTTTGAGCTTGATGCAAATGGCTAAAATATCTTCTGCTTTATATGATTATCAATTAAAGCAAAAGTTATTCTATATATCAATCCTTACATCGCCTACAACCGGCGGAGTGACAGCCAGTTTTGGTATGTTGGGAGATATCATTATTGCTGAACCCACTGCCTACATCGCTTTTGCGGGTAAAAGAATAATTGAAGAATTATTGAAGATAACAGTACCCGAAGGTGTACAAGAGGCTGAGTATTCATTCTATAAGGGCTTATTGGATTCAATTGTACCACGTAATCCTTTAAAAGGCGTTCTGAGTGAGTTATTTCAGCTACACGGTTTCTTTCCGTCGAATCAAAATTCAATTTCAATTCAATAAAGTAGAGCACTAATAAAAAAGCGGATTATCATACATCTATTTCGTGTAGAAAAAAGAATAGGTACACTTATTTCATTTAGTTCTATATTCCTTGCACTTATTCTATACTTATAATAGATATACTGATCATAAGATCTATTTATAACAGGTACAAATATTAAATCGAGGTACCCATTCTATGACAGATCTCAATTTCCCCTCTATTTTTGTGCCTTTAGTGGGCCTAGTATTTCCGGCAATTGCAATGGCTTCTTTATTTCTTCATGTCCAAAAAAACAAGATTCTTTAGATCCGATGGGATCAAATCTCATCAATTTACTTTAACACTTGGACTTGGATCATAATAAAGATATCTATTAGTAGAATAGGTTACGGTACGACATGTGGGTCCCTCCGAGCACAAAAAAAGCGGTTATTGTTATGCATGCAGATCCATGATATATGGATAAATGCCTGTATATTATATGCGGGTATAGCTGAACCGCTTTTTTTACCAGATCCGCGAATATCATCTGAAATTGAAAGTCAATGTATCTATATGTATGTAGATATACATAGTCGGATCATTTAAGGGGGGTGTTATTTTTTTATATCTAACCAATTCGATGAATTACTCCTGATGGTTTACATCATCATGGTGCTAGTTGATGAGAGTGACTTCGGTATCAAAACAAATAAAGTAAAGTCGAATGAATTTGACTCATTCTCTTCTCTGAATTCCAATAGAATGGAACCGGATCTAATATGAACTGGCAATCAGAACGTATATGGATAGAACTTATAACAGAGTCTCGAAAAACAAGTAATTTCTGCTGGGCCTGTATCCTTTTTTTAGGTTCATTGGGATTCTTATTGGTTGGAACTTCTAGTTATCTTGGTAGGAATCTGATATCCTTATTCCCCTCTCAACAAATTCTTTTTTTCCCCCAAGGGATTGTGATGTCTTTCTATGGGATCGCGGGTCTGTTTATTAGTTCCTATTTGTGGTGCACAATTTTGTGGAATGTAGGTAGTGGTTATGATCTTTTCGATAGAAAAGAAGGAATAGTGTGTATTTTTCGTTGGGGATTTCCTGGAATAAATCGTCGCATCTTCCTTCGATTCCTTATGAGAGATATCCAGTCGATCAGAATGGAAGTGAAAGAGGGTCTTTATCCTCGTCGTGTCCTTTATATGGAAATCAGAGGCCAGGGGGCCATTCCCTTGACTCGTACTGATGAGAATTTGACCCCACGAGAAATTGAACAAAAAGCTGCTGAATTGGCCTATTTCTTGCGCGTACCAATTGAAGTATTTTGAAATGAACTAAAGAATGAATGCTTTCTCATTCTCAACATGATGGAAGGAACTTGGGAATCCTTTTTTAATATAACTGAATAGAATAAGATTCATTACTTCAAGTGGTTCTTTCGGGCATTCACCCAAAGCAACAAACGAAGATGCAATTGGTTCGAATTTGGACCAATTGAGCTATCTGGGAACAATATTTTATTATTTCTTCATTCGAAAGGGACCCTTGTTCTATTTCTATATTTTTTCTAGATCCAAGGCTAAATAATAAAAAAAAAAAGAAGATGGGCAGAAAAACTTATTAGATACCATTGACTCCGGTATCTAATAAGTTCTACCTACTATTGGATTTGAACCAATGACTTCCGCCGTATGAAAGCAACACTCTAACCACTGGGTTAAGTAGGTTATTTATCATCAAATAGAAAAAGCAGGACACATCAGGGATTCTAATTATAGATCGAATATGACTTCTAAGCAATACCAATCCTTGGCAGGAAACGGATCAGAGAGCTATCATGTGGGATTATGAAATATTCGCCTTGACAATAAATTATCTAGATGTTAAGATATCTATGAAAGGGGAAAAGGGCTATAGCTCAGTTAGGTAGAGCACCTCGTTTACACGTGCGCCAATGCTTTTTCAGGGGGGTCCATCGTGCAATCATATGTCTTACTCCATAGATTCGGGGGAACAATAGCCTGACAAAAATTTTGTTCAGTCCGATTCGGGTACCAATTCAGGTGCCAAATAGAACCCGCCATTGATTTGATAATTGATAAGGTGAATACCCAGTCCATTCAATGCTAGGCACAATGAATATGAGTATAAGGACCTCAAAAGAACCTCTTTTCGCCCTATGAACTTTAAGGTGTATGAAGTATCATATTTGACTCTTGGAGCGTAGCGATAGAGACTCGTCAGGTTGATCTAGGCCGGAGGCAGACCTACGTCAAGGTCACTCCTCTTTGAAACACTTTGGTATTGCTCCTGAATCAGAATAAAAATAATGAATCAGAGCACATGGAGCCATCTCATTATCTTCCTGTCAAGAAAAAATATGGTGGATTAGCTGATATTTCTATCAGTTAATGAAAGAGCCCAATGCAAAAAAAATGCATGTTGAGTCTTTAAAACAGTTCGAATCATTTCGACAATCAATAAAATAATAAGTTTGATCTGTTTTACCGAG